GACAATAGGAATATAATTACATCCCTCCAATTTAATCCAATTTAGATTGAAAAAGAAAAAAAAAGGTAAAGACAAATAGTCTTCTTCACAATATACATATTTTGAATGCGGGAAAAGTAATTCCTAGAGAAAGAATATAAACAAGCAAAAGACTTTTCATACTTTTTTCATCATACCTAACCCAATTGCCAGGAAGAGTTTGTTCTTTTTTACAAATTTGATGTTGATAAATCCACGGATCTAGAAATTCATTTCGGACACTTGAACCTTCTCAAACTGTTTCTTTTTAAGAACCAAAAAGATTTGTGCAAAAACAATAGATGCCAAGAAGAACAAAAGGCCTTGGACCCGTAGTGGATCTTGAAGTACTATTTCTGCATCCCCCTGACCAAATCCACCCACATTAGGATTAATTGTTAATGGTTGATCGAGTTTGATAGATTCACCCTCTGAAACAAGAAGTTCTGGTCCTGGGGGAATAATATCAACCACTTGATGTCCATCCAATGCATCCGTTATGGTTATTTCGTACCCCCCTTTTTCTTTTCGTATGATTTTGCTTACTATACCTGTTGCCGTAGCATTATAAACTGTATTGTTACTTTTGTTCCCGTCGGGATAAATCTGTCCCCTTCCCCTGTTTCCGCCTACGTATATGGGATATTTTAAGAAATGAACATCCTTATTACTAGCAGGGTCTGGGGAAAGAATAGGAAAGGTGATTTCACTATATTTTTGACCAGGAACAGGACCTATCACAAGAATATTTTTCTTAGTGGGGCGGTAGTTCTGAAAAGACAGCTTGCCTATCTTTTCTTTCATCTCGGGCGAAATACGATCAGGAGGGGCTAACTCAAACCCCTCCGGTAAAATAAGAACAGCACCCACATTCAAAGTCCCTTTCTTACCATTAGCAAGAACTTGTTTCAGTTGCATATCATAAGGAATTCTAACAACCGCTTCAAATACAGTATCAGGAAGTACCGCTTGTGGAACCTCAATATCCACGGGTTTATTAGCTAAATGGCAATTGGCACATACAATACGCCCAGTTGCTTCTCGTGGATTTTCATACCCCTGCTGCGCAAAAATGGGATATGCATTTGAAATGGATGCCCCGGTTATTATATAGATCATGAGCGATACGGAAATGGATCGAGTAATCTCCTTCTTTATCCAAGAAAAAGTATTTCTAGTTTGCATGGTCCAATCATTGATCCCGAAAATTTCTACAATAAAATTAGGTAGGTCACTAGTATAGTTCCCTATCCACGATTCTGCCATTTACTTTTACTGAAAACTGAAAAAAAAAAATTACTGAAATAGAGGAGTCTCCTAATGGGTAGAAAGAGTAAAGTAAGTACGACTTTGCATGCTTTGCTTATATAGAAAGTAAGGAAAGATTATAATTGAATCCGTGAATCATTTTTCAGTCATTCATTGAATGATAAATAACTACAAGTGACGGAGATACACGATTTAAATAACGAAAGATCCAATATTTAAAAATTGTATCTAGAATGACTGGAAAGGTAGAAACAAGACCAGATATAATTTGATCATTATGAGCAAATCCAAAATCTTTGTAAATATAGCCAATCATTAGTTCCCAACCGTGGGGCGAATGGAATCCGATACATAAATCTGTTAATAAAAGAATAGAAAAAGCTTTTATTGTGTCGCTTAAATTATATAGGAATTCTTGAACCCAAGAGTTAAGAATAAGAAGTTCTTCATTCCCCAAAATAGAATAACCGCTTAGAATAACGAAACAGATTAGATTTGTCGAGAAGTGCAAAATCGTATGGATACGATCCTCATTGTGCATCTTGATCAATTGGATCGTTTCTTTGTGGATTCCTATACGCAGTTTTTGTAGATGTGTTTCCGGGTATTCTTTTATCATTTCGTCCAACAGGAAGAGTTCCTCTACTTCTATGAATTGTTCTAGAATACTCTTTTCTTGAATATCATTCAAAAAGGTTTCGGATTGCCTAGCATTCCACCAATTAGTAATCCAAGATTTCAGACTTTTATTAAATGAGAGAGAGATCCACCAGGGCAAAAATACTATAGATGCAAGATATAGAAGGGGAGTGAATGCTTTCTTTTTTGCCATTTTTTCATCTGTGAATTGTTAATGAACCCACCTCATTCGTTGACTTTATGTGATCTAATCTTTCTATCAAGCACGCCTTTCATCATATTATAAGGTAGGGGCCCATGAATCTAGTCTCTGTTTTTTTTTTGATTCAGTGCTTAGTCCTTGAATCTAAAAAGAATACAGAAATAGAAAATAAGAATCCACTTTGAATTCGAATGTTCGAATGAAATATCTATATTATTGTTATATTGATATTGTTATTGTTTCCAGATATCTCAATTGATCAAATTCGAAGCAATTGCCCTCTTTTGATAACTGCCCGAAAGAACCGCTTCAAATAATAAAGATTGTTCTATTCAGATTTTGAGCGAAGGAGCGCCCTGGCTATATTCTGTATCTAACGTATCAACTCAAAATATTGAAACTAAAAAGCGAAAATCCTTATTTCTTTCGAAATACTTTGATATATGAGACAAATCCATTCTTTCGATTTCTTGCTTGTTTTGTTACTGAATTAAGTTGAGTGGTTTTACAGACGCATAAAAAAAAAAAGTTTTGTGGACAAAAAAAACTTTTTTTTTATGTTATGACTCTTCCGTATACGTCTGCTTTGGTTCGAATGGGCATTCTGAAGAAACTTCAGTTTAGTTCTGCTATAGAAAAAAGAGGATTCTTGGCTTGAGTTTTTTCCTCCTGGCGAGAAAGCATTTATTCTGCAATTCATTCATTTCAAAAGACTTCAATCGGTACACGCAAAAAATAGGCCAATTCAGCAGCTTTTTGCTCAATTTCTCGCGGAGTCAAATTCTCATCAGTACGAGTCAAGGGAATGGCCCCCTGGCCTCTGATTTCCATATAAAGGACACGACGAGCATAAATACCCTCTTTAACTTCTATTCTGATGGACTGAATATCTTTCATAAGGAATCGTAGAAAGATGCGACGATTTTTTCCAGGAAAACCCCAACGAAAAATACATACTATTCCCTCTTGTCTATCGAATCGATCATAACCACTGCCTACATTCCAAAAAATCGTGCACCACAAATAGGAACTAATAAAGAGGCCTGCGATCCCATAGAAAGACATTACGATTCCTTGTGGAAAAAAAACTATTTGCTGAGACGGAAATAAAGATATCAAATTCCTACCAAGATAACTAGAAGTTCCAACTAATAAAAACCCTAATGAACCAAAAAAAAGGATAAAGGCCCAGCAGAAATTGCTTGTTTTTCGAGATCCCACTATAAATTCTATCCATATAGATTCTGATCGCCAACTCATACATACTAGATCCAGTTGCATTTTATTGGAATTGAGAGAATAACCAAAATTGACTTTTTTTGTTTCCGAAGTAACTCTCATCAACTAGTACTATTTTGATATGAACTTTTAGAAGGAATTCATCAAATTGCTTAGATCTAAAATCATCCCCTTTTATATGATCCCCTATACAGATCCACTAGATATATAGACTTTAATTTCATAATCCGTTCGGTACTTGCTATAATTCATTTAACCCTATATCATGTTTACGTATGCATAAGAGGTTTCATTTATGTTCGGTTCGGGGAAGCCGGATGTTATACAATATTCTACTAAATAGGTATCCGTGGCATCTAAGTCTTGAAAAAAAAAAAAAAATAGATAAGATTTGGTCTTGGCCCCATCCAATCTAAAAAATCTTAGTTTTTTGAACATACAAAGATAAAGAAGCCATTGCAATTGCCGGAAATACTAGGCCTACTAAAGGCACAAAAATAGAGGGAAAGCTGCTGAAAGTTGTCATAAAATGGGTACCTCAATTTAATATTTGTACCTGTTATATTGTTAGTTAGAAATATATCTTATAATGATTATATTATAATTCGTATATTATACTAAATATATCTAAATACTAAGTATTTCTAAGCGAGTCTAGATATCTAATAAGTGCAAGGAATGTAGAATTAAATAAAAGGACTTGCCCATCTTTCTAAATCAAATAAAATAGGTATATGATAAGATAATCCACTTTCTTTATTATCTTACTTTATTCTTACTTGTCTTATTATTCTATTGTTCTTGTCTTCTAATTTGAATTTCTAATTTCAATTTTTGAAGTTAATAAAGAAAGAGTTTATTACAAATTGTCGAAAGATTCGATTCGTTAGAATCCGATCCAAGAACAGGGATTTTTAGTAAAAATCGAATTTTCGGGAGATATAGAAAGATGCAAAACTCTATGTTTATATTATATTTTTTCTATATTTGAATTATATATACATATGCAAGCAATAGAGGAAGATAAAATTCGTTTTATTTGTCTCGCCAAATTCGAATTTCATTTCACAGAAGGAAAAATTCGCTTTTTATCTTGTTGATAGAGGTTTACTCATTAGTAATATCGGATAATACTAATTATTCACATAATTCGTTTTTCGACAATTCCATTTTATGTCACAAAGTCAAAGCCCATTACGCGGGCTTTGACTTTGATTCTGATAAACTAACTAACTGCCTTTTCACTACAAAGAAAATAATTTAACTTAAGACTCTACTTGATTGAATTTTGATTCAAAGGAAAAAAACCGTGGAGCTGAACTAACTCACTCAGAACACCTTTTAAAGGATTACGTGGTACGATTGGATCGAATAAACCCTTATGGAATAAATATTCAGCCGCCTGTGAACCTTCAGGTATTGTTTTATTCAATGTTTGCTCAATTACTCTTTTACCCGCAAATGCAATATAGGCATTGGGTTCAGCAATAATGATATCCCCCAACATACCAAAACTCGCGGTCACTCCACCAGTAGTAGGAGATGTAAGAATTGATACATAAAATAACTTTTTATTTGATTGATAATCATATAAAGCGGAAGATATTTTAGCCATTTGCATCAAGCTCAAACT